GTGTTAGGTCTAATTCCTATTACTTTAGCCGGATTATTCGTAACCGCATATTTACAATACAGACGCGGCGATCAGTTGGACCTTTGATTGAGTAACATCTATTTTTGACCTCCTGCATATTCTATTAAGAAGGAGGTCAAATTCCGGTTGTAGTTCAAGTTAGTAAAGTTATTTTATTGTGATTGTAATTCGATAAAATCAGAACAGAATCACGCTCTGTAGGATTTGAACCTACGACATCGGGTTTTGGAGACCCACGTTCTACCGAACTGAACTAAGAGCGCTTTCTTATGACAGTAGATACGACTGAAAAGAGAAGGGGTTCTTTGTTTTTTTGTACCCCACCCCAATGCATCTTGCATGCATATAATAGCATTATAGAAATAGAATAAACTATTCTGTGCAATTTTCATCGATCTCAATTGATCCCTCTTACTGCCCATAGGAGAAGTAATAGGTAGGGATGACAGGATTTGAACCCGTGACATTTTGTACCCAAAACAAACGCGCTACCAAGCTGCGCTACATCCCTTTCAATTGTTGTACAGTGTCATTGTAGAGAATCCTTGTCTTGTTTTCCACATCGTTATTTCCTCTATCTTTATACAATTTCTCTTGCCATTTCTTCTTTTTGGTCTCATATAATAAACGAATTAAAGAAACCCAACGTATAAAAGAAGAAATATTTATCGGTAATGCTCAGGAAGAAGGAGTCATCTTTTTCTGTTTTAGGGACAGGAAGATCTTATCTACCGGATCATTGTACATATCCATTTTAGTTAAGGATTCCGCGTACAAATACAAGTGATCTTTAACTATAACATGCATCTGATCATATATGTATTCCAATAAAGAAGGAGGATTTTCAATGCGAGATATAAAAACATATCTCTCTGTGGCACCTGTGCTAGCTACTCTATGGTTCGGGTCTTTAGCAGGTCTATTGATAGAGATCAATCGTTTATTCCCAGATGCGTTGGCATTCCCCTTTTTCTAGTTATTGACATGGGAAGGAATGAAGAAGATTAGAGATACAATAAATTCTCTGTGACTAATTCCTTCATCCCCCCCCCCTTTTTCGGTTGTTTAGGATAGGAAGGAAAGAGAAAAAAAAGAGCGGATTGAACCTCAGCGAAACTCGGGTTCAGGATAGAATTAATAGAGGAAGAGCGGAAATAGAAATGTGGATTGGGTCTAGGGCAGGCTGTTCAAGATCATAACAAAATACTTAAATGAAATACTGGGATTGGGATTAGGAATAATTGATAGTTAGAAATAATTGTATTACTTATTATTTTATTACTCTATTGATTGCAACGAAATCTTTCATAATTGGATTTCAAATTAGCAACTTCTATTTATTTTTCGTTCCTTTCTTCTTCTTCGCTTCGGGTCGAAATATAGAAGAGTTGAGTGAATCCAAAATTTAAAGGAGGTTCATGGCATGGCAAAAGGTAAAGATGTCAGAGCAATAGTTATTTTAGAATGTACCAGTTGTGTCCGAAATGGTGTCAATAAGGAATCGCCGGGCATTTCCAGATATATTACTCAAAGGAATCGGCACAATACGCCTAATCGATTGGAATTGAGAAAATTCTGTCCCTATTGTTACAAGCATACGATTCATGGGGAGATAAAGAAATAAATAGAACGGAACACATGTGTCACCCTTCCAAGGAACGAGGAAGAAATTACATATATATAAACAAATCAAATCCTATTTCGGTCGGATCCGGAATAAATGAAGAAATAGGATTTTAGAGATAAGGAATAAACAATAAACCATGGATAAATCTAAGCGACCTTTTCGTAAATCCAAGCGATCTTTTCGTAGGCGTTTGCCCCCAATTGGATCGGGGGATCGAATTGATTATAGAAACATGAGTTTAATTAGTCGATTTATTAGTGAACAAGGAAAAATATTATCTAGACGAGTGAATAGATTGACCTTGAAACAACAACGATTAATTACTACTGCTATAAAACAAGCTCGTATTTTATCTTCGTTACCTTTTCTTAATAATGAGAAACAATTGGAGAGAACCGAGTCGATCCCTAGAACTACTGGTACTAGAATCAGAAATAAATAGGCCTACTCTTCAATTGAATAAAAAAAACCAATCGGAACTAAAACTCAGATTGATGTTTTGTTCGAAAAAGTGGAGAATCCAGATTTGATTGTCGCGTCGTAAGAAAAAAAGAATGGGAAGAAATCTCTTTTTTTTATTATTATTGAAACATGTTCGTTCATTCCTACTATTGATCTTATCATATTAATTTCTACTCTACCTTCCCGGAGTTCATTCTCCGGGGAACTCTGTTTAAATCATTCCGTTGGATTCCCTCCAATCTCCTCATTTGAGGATCTCATTGGAAATCGTGTAAAGACAATTCCTATTTGATATAGCTATTTGTGCAGGTATTTTACGATTAAGAAGTAACTGCCTCTTGTACAGATCGTGTATTAATCGACTATAACTATAGGATACCCTATTCTCACGAGTTACTGCATTTATCCGAGTGATCCACAAACGACGAAAATTTCTCTTTTGCCTGCCTCTATCCCGATGAGTGGAAACCAAAGCTCTCATTTTCTGTTGAGTAGTAGTTCGAGTAAGTCTTGAATGAGCCCCTCGAAAGGTTGATGCAAATAAACGAATTTTTGTTCGACGTCTCCGAGCTATATATCCCCGTCTAACTCTGGTCATTGAATCCAATTAAACTTTGATGAATAACTAATTGATTTCTTTTCTTTCAGTCATTCTTTTCCCCTCTCCTGATCTATTAATAACAAAACGGATTCTTCCGATGTATAAAATCAAAATTCCAATGGCTTTTGCTACGATAACCTTCCCAACCACAATTGAAAATTTCTTCCAGGCATTTCACCTCGAAATAAGAAATTGTACCGATACTAGGTATAAAAGAAATAGTAAATAGGTAGTAAATCTAAATAGATAAATAAATAATGGGTTCCATCGTTTCTATGGTTACTTCTTAAACGGTGAGGTCCTCTCTATACACCGGAGCCCCTTCCCTCATTTAATCAATGTTATTGGTAACTTGTACAGTTCACACTTTTGGCTCTACCCATGAATTGAATTATCCAGTAATAGGTCTTTTCACAATAAGATCTATCCATACAGTGACGGCATTTAATTATGAAGGTTGGCTAGGTAGCTAACCCTGTTAGTCCGTTCTTGCAAGAGTAAGAGCATAATCGTACTGCTTCTTAAATATCATTTCCCCCGCTTAATGGATAACCATTTGCTACCAATGGGGAATTGCTTCTCATCTCAAATTGAGGTGATTGGATTTGCACCAATGGAAACCATAAATTCCATACACAATAGAGGTATATAATAGATCTTTTTTTTTTTAGATAGTGAATCTTCTATTCTATCCTATTCATTGGTACTGGTCATTGATACGGGAAAAACCGTCTCGTTTGTTCCAGTTCATGATCTGAACGAGTCGCACATACACCCTAGTACATGTTCCTCGGCGCTGAGGACATCCTCGAAGAGCGGGGGATTTCGTGACATTTCTGATTGGCTGTCTTGTGTTTCTAATAAGTTGTTTAATCGTTGGCATGCTGAATCGTATACAGAATGGGCTGGTTTAGATCGATCCTAACCGGATGATTATGAATTACTTCCATTTAAATTGAATATTTGACCAGGGTAAGAAGATAAAATATCACATCACGGTTCATTCGAATTATGGTTCGAATAGAATTACGGATTTACGTGAAATCCCCGGTATTTTCGACCGCTACAAGATCAACAATGCCATGAGCTTGGGCTTCTGTTGCTGACATAAAAACATCCCTTTCCATGTCTTCGGATACAATCCATAAAAGGTTGCCCGTTCTTTGTGCATAAACCCTTGTGAGGGTTTCGCGGAGTTTCAGTAGTTCTTCCGCTTCCAGGATAAATTCTCCTGCTTGTGCCTCATAAAAAGAACTAGCAGGTTGGTGGATCATAACCCTGATGATATAACATAATGAACGATTCCTTTATCTCGCATGATCGGGCGAAGGGAAGGGATAAAGAATAACAAGAAAAGAAGAAAAAATAGAATTGAACAACCGTACAGGCATCTTTTTGCATACGGCTCTGCAATGGAATTTGCTTTTCCCTTCCATCGAAGAAAGAGACAAATAGAATCCATCAGACCCAGATCGTTGAATGATCTATTTACCACCCTTCCTTTCCTTTCGGAGAAGTCAAAAAATACTATGATGGTTCCGTTGCTTTATATATTTATCTCATCTGTGATTCAGCAATCCCAAAGTTTCTTTCTGATCCGATCAAATAAGGAAAAAATTATCTTTCTTTTTTTTTATTTATTTTCGTACTCTTTCATAACATAAATATAGGAAAGAGACTTCCGGTGTGGTGTGGAAGCAAAAAGGTTTGTGACGCTGAAATGGAACCCCGATACATAGGATCAAATCGGAAATAACCTTTGTTTCATACTACTATCTCGATACATAATTTCATGTTATGAAAAAACAATAAAGGTTTGCTCATATCGAATTCGAAGTGCCATGCTATTATTACTTAACTTGTTATTTTATTCATATTCCATACGGCGAAGGCATAGTCTTCTTTTTTCTCTCAAAAAAAAAATGCATTGGCGCCAAGCGTGCGGGAATGCTAGACGTTTGGTAATTTCTCCTCCGACCAGGATGAAAGATCCCATTGAAGCGGCTAATCCCATACATATTGTATGTACATCTGGTGGCACAAATTGCATAGTATCATAAATAGCTAGTCCCGGTATTACCCATCCACCGGGAGAGTTTATAAACAAATACAAATCCCTGGTATCATCCTCTATACTGAGATATACCATGAGACCAACAAGTTGATTCGAGATCTCACTATCAACCTCTTGGCCTAAAAAAAGTAATCTTTCTCGATGAAGTCGGTTGATTAGGACAAAATTGTATCCCTTAGAAACCGTACACGCACCTTTGGATGCATACGGTTCAAAAAAAAATTGCTAAAAAAAAAATCAATGTGTCGATTCCAGCCCTCTTTCTTTTTTCGTACCAGGCTTTTCCTATTCCTAACGAAAGGACTTTTTCTTCCATTTTTCAAGAAACATGAGTTTTGGCTCACCTTCCCTATATATATATAAAAAAAGAATTCACTGAACTTATCGAACTAACCTCTCATTGATGTATTGTTTCATCGGGATCCAAATCACGATGTAATTTTCTTGTTCTTGAATAGGCCTCTTTAATTCTTTTAGGTTTATGTTCTGCTCCGGGTAAAGATCTGCTCGAATTCTATTTGCACATATAGGACAAATGATCCCAGTACCACTTCTTTTTGTTTCGACTTCTTTTTTTTTTTCAATTCGTTTCATGCCTTCCGCCAAATATTCGATGTATTCATCATATTATTACACCCCATTGATTGGCAGTTTGAAATCATTCATATGGTATAAATATGTATGGTATAAATATGAATTCTTTATGATACAAGTGGTAATCTATATTATATTACCAATTTGGTATTTTCTGAACGGAGCCTGGATACTTCATTTTATTGGTCCAAGCCAACCATAAATTCTTCTAATTGATACTATTGATCCCCTAAATAAATTGATCTAATTGCACTTCACGCTCCGAATTATTGATGGTTCAATCCATTTTTCTTGGGCGAAACAGAGGATATCTCGATCGAGGGAGAGAACGGGGAAATCCCATATGACCCAATATGTCTGACAAGTCGCACTATACGTCAACCCAAACTGCATCTTCCTCTCCAGGACTCCGAAAAGGTACTTTTGGAACACCAATGGGCATTAAATGAAAGAAAAAGGAGTTAATATACTTCACTTTGATGTGGAAACGTAACAATGGGCTTATTGTCTTCAGAATATTGGCGTTTATCATATTTTATCCATAGATTTTAGAGGGTTTGTGGAGGAAGGCAGAATGAATAAAGGGAAATTATGACGAATGGGTCGTTCGAATGATGAACGAGTATCTATGCATTCGCTCACAAAAACTGGGAGTAATCCCCCCATTGCGTATTGGTACTTATCGGGTATAGAATAGATCTGCTTCTCTTTGTTCCTACGAACAGAATTGTTCCATTATTACCAATGGAACGGAATAAATATTCACCTTGCTCCGAGATAATCCACTGAGAGGGGTAGGTCCATAGCATATTCCAATGCGATAAAGTTACATAGTGTCTATTTTTCTTTGATAAAGGGAAGGGGTATTTCCATGGGTTTGCCTTGGTATCGTGTTCATACCGTCGTATTGAATGATCCTGGTCGGTTGCTTTCTGTCCATATAATGCATACAGCTCTAGTTTCTGGTTGGGCCGGTTCGATGGCTCTATACGAATTAGCAGTTTTCGATCCCTCTGATCCCGTTCTTGATCCAATGTGGAGACAGGGTATGTTCGTTATACCCTTCATGACTCGTTTAGGAATAAACAATTCATGGGGTGGTTGGAGTATCACAGGAGGAACTATAACGAATCCGGGTATTTGGAGTTACGAAGGTGTGGCCGGGGCACATATTGTGTTTTCTGGCTTGTGCTTTTTGGCAGCTATCTGGCATTGGGTGTATTGGGACCTAGAAATATTCTGCGATGAACGTACGGGAAAACCCTCTTTGGATTTGCCCAAGATCTTTGGCATTCATTTATTTCTCTCAGGGGTGGCTTGCTTTGGGTTTGGCGCATTTCATGTAACAGGCTTGTATGGTCCTGGCATATGGGTGTCCGATCCTTATGGACTAACCGGAAAAGTACAATCTGTAAATCCAGCGTGGGGCGCGGAAGGTTTTGATCCTTTTGTTCCGGGAGGAATAGCCTCTCATCATATTGCAGCGGGGACATTGGGCATATTAGCGGGCCTATTCCATCTTAGTGTCCGCCCGCCCCAACGCCTATACAAAGGATTGCGTATGGGCAATATTGAAACTGTCCTTTCTAGTAGTATCGCTGCTGTCTTTTTTGCAGCTTTCGTTGTTGCTGGAACTATGTGGTATGGTTCAGCAACTACCCCGATCGAATTATTTGGTCCCACTCGTTATCAGTGGGATCAGGGATACTTCCAGCAAGAAATATATCGAAGAGTTGGCACCGGGCTAGCCGAAAATCAGAGTTTATCGGAAGCTTGGTCTAAAATTCCCGAAAAATTAGCTTTTTATGATTACATCGGTAATAATCCGGCGAAGGGGGGATTATTCAGAGCAGGCTCAATGGACAACGGGGATGGAATAGCTGTTGGATGGTTAGGACACCCAATCTTTAGAGATAAAGAAGGGCATGAGCTTTTTGTGCGTCGTATGCCTACTTTTTTTGAAACATTTCCAGTGGTTTTGGTAGATGGAGACGGAATTGTGAGAGCCGATGTTCCTTTTAGAAGGGCAGAATCGAAGTACAGTGTCGAACAAGTAGGTGTAACTGTTGAGTTCTATGGTGGCGAACTCAATGGAGTCAGTTATAGTGATCCTACTACTGT